TCTGATTAAACCCAGGTATTGTAGACATTCCCTCATTTCCATCCTGAAGCATTTTGAATCTCCTATTTATCAAAAAATCCCATTATTGGATCATTCTTCATCGAATCATATAGATGATCTAGTAACGGTAGAATTTAGATTCTGTTTACTGAATTACATGAAATTTGACTCCATTCCAGATATGGAATGTATGAAATACGTATGAACGGCGGAAGAAAGAGAATTTTCTATTTCAAATTAGAATTTGCAACAGATACAAATGGAAAGGGGTTGATAAAACATTCCTAGAAAGAGAATTCTGCCACTTAGGCTTACTATATTATGATTGTGGGATTTTGTATAGAATATCAAAACAAAACGGATTCCATTCCTAGCATTATTATGCTATTACATATTCCAATCAACTTGCATACCAAACAACTAAATGGATTCGGTATTTTATCTTTTCGTTGAGATAAAGACATAAAAACCAGAAACAATATAGAGTCTATTTTTTTAGCACTTAACCTCTTTTATGATTCCATTGTTCAAAAAAGATTCACAGAGAAGAGATATTTTTTACCTAACCTAGTTTTTAGTAGAGTTGGCAGAATACGATGGAGAAATTTAGAATTGTAAAGTCTCAAAGTATCTAAGAAGGGCTGGATTTATTAAACACGTGCAGATAGAGCTATCTATAGATCCGTCTTCTCCTTTATTTCCGTGCTCTATCAAAACAAAGTTTCTATTTTCTATTCCACGAAAAACTGAAGCACGAGAATTTTCTGAGAATTCCCTAATAGGCAACATATATAACTAAGATACCCAATTCGATTAGATATCTGTGTAACAATTTCTGTTCTGGGGTTTACATATACTCATAATTGTTGTTATAATTGAAATTGAGAAGGATTTTGGATTGAAAAAAATCAACACTGGTGTGTTATGCACCAACTTTTTGATTATGTCATTAGGAAAACAAAACACAATTGGAGATTCAAATCCAAAAATAGTTCACGAATTCGCAGGCGTCAATAGTTAACGGTTCCAAGTTGTCATAATTTTTTTTATGACTGAAAATCCGCCTTTTTTAATATTAATAGAAAAGGGAGGGGGAATTTTTAGGCATTATGTGTTTTGAGATACTATACAATCAATCGAAGGGTTGGATCAAATCCAACCAAAAAGAAAAAATAAATAAAGAGGAGGGGGGTTTCTTTTAGGAAAAGTATTAAGAAAAGGGGGATTAAGGATGCAAGTACAATAAAAAAAGAAGTTCCGTACTCCAACCCGAAGGGGAAAATTTTCATCTATTTTGTATCAATTTGGCGGCATGGCCGAGTGGTAAGGCGGGGGACTGCAAATCCTTTTTCCCCAGTTCAAATCCGGGTGTCGCCTGATCAACAAAAAAAGGCTCAAAATCTCTGATTCTGTTCCGCTGATAGAACTCTCCAAATTATTCCCCAGCAAAAGTAGAAGAAATGGACTGTTGATACTTGTTTGCTTCTACGCATCGGATCTGGGGGTTTTCTAAAAGATTGTAAATCTTTGGATCTAGGATTCAAGGAAAGATTCTAATGGGGGAAGGGCTCTCAAGACTTCTCGATTCCTTTCTACTGCTAATCTTTCTACTACTAATGTAGTGTCTACTGACTGGGTCTTGAATTCCATTGGATAGCCGGATAGGAAATCGAATTCCATTAGTAGTTGTGGAGAGGGGGGAAGATCCTTTAGATACTTTATATATGGACTCACGAGAATCTCTGAATGTTCAGGCATTCAATCAATATTAGATTGGATGGATAATTTACTTTAAATAAAATAGATATAGAAAAAGTGCAAAAAGCATTTTTTTTCGGCAACCTCTCGTCAAGAATATGAGATACCATCTCCCGACTGTCTCTGCGAAACATTCGGGAGATGGTATGGATTAGATCAAATGGGAAATAGAGGTATGGAATAGATAGTGATCTATGATTATGCTTTTTTTATTTTTTTACTTGACTTATGAAGGTCAACAAAAAGAATAGGCCTTATTATTCCTACATGTTCCATTAATAAGAGTTCCTTGAGATATCATTGCATATTTGACTTGTATTTTGTCTTTCCAGATTTCAAATCATATAGGCATTTTTTAGAAGTGGATTTGTTGGATTGGTTCATCAATAGTGTTCGGTCAGAATCCCTTTTTGACTCTGCGCCATTGATTCCACTATTATTAGTGAGCAATAATGGAATAATTCCTTCATCAAGATAGGGGACATAATTCACATGGATATAGTAAGTCTTGCTTGGGCTGCTTTAATGGTAGTCTTTACATTTTCCCTGTCACTCGTAGTATGGGGAAGAAGTGGGCTCTAAAGGTACTACTAATTGAGTTGAGGAATCAAACTCTATCAATTGTTTTATAGGTCGTTCTGCAAGGCGGTTTGAACTCTTTAAAAAGAAAAAATCAAATATATATCTTCATTTTGAAATTCCATTGGATTCTAGTGGAATAATGTATTATATGACTAATACTCTTTCAATCAAAGAGATATGTCACGAATTCCCATGTTTGTGTTTCGAAAGGAAAGGGGTACAGATGATAGAAAATTTAGTCCAACTTAATTCTTCCTAACTTTTCTATTTCAATGAATGGGCTCTTACCAGAATGATAGATGGATACTGAGGAAGACCCGATCCCCTTTTCTTTCCCTTTTTACTCTTCAAAAAGGAAGTCGTTTTGTTAAGTGTATACGCACTTTATATGAGAAAAATATAAACATAGTGGTTGTCTAACGGGATACTATGCATAATAAAATAAGATCTTGCCTTAGGGGCGTCACATATTGCGCACTTTCCTTTTTTTATTATTTTCTATTATTTTTTTTTCCTTTTCTTTTCGGAATTTCGATTTTATCGACGCATTTCATATCATGGTTCAACTGTTAAAAATCTGTGAGGTTTACTCTTCAAAATACGAAGAAGTGCCCACAGAACTCCTGTCAATGGCTCAATCAATTATTTCTTCGGAATGCTAAAAAAATGACTATTTCATTTTATTAATATATGTCCATATAGTTTTTCCTGCATTGATTTGATTCTTTCGATAGATCCTGAAATTCATATTGTAAATAATCAAAAATCTAGAAATTCGAACTATAAGAGTCAGACGATTATTTCAGATTGCTCGAAACAAATAGATGTATCAAAGAAATAGAATTGGGTCCTATGTCCATTCCATTTATGGAATGAATGGAATTGATATCTACATATATGAAGATAATATTGTAGATTGATTTATATTTAGCCTCTATGCTTTATTAGATTATAAAGTACAACTTTCTTTATACGCTGTATAACTTTATATACTACAATAACACTAATAGATAGTATGGTAAGAAAGAAGGGTTCATCTATTTCTTTCTTACCGTACTATCGGATCTCATAGAATACTGCCGATTCTAGTCCGCTCATTTTATTTAAGACGCAAAATGCGAATCCTTTTCATTTGATTTCTTTAACCATTAACTCATTAATTAATCATTTTGACTTACGGTTTTTACGTAAATGATAAGTAGAAACGCAGTAGGGACTAGAATGAACAGTGCAGTAGCAATAAATGCAAGAATATTTACTTCCATAATCTCATCGTTTTTTTACTTCAAAATAACTCGGGATTTAATCCCATAGAGATAATAAATCTTTCTCCTGTCAATTCAATGAATGAATTCCCTCTCGATGATCTTGAAATCAGATCAATATCATGAATAACAATATCTGAGCTATCAAATCAATTCGTCGTCAAGAATTGAATAGTATAACATAGGAAGATCTTTTATCCATACCGAATCCAAAATTTCTTTATTTCTCATTCTTTATCTGTTCTTTATCTATAACCTAGCTTACGTCCTCCTTGTACAATCATCGGATAAAGTATCGTCTGACCACCCGTCCGTTTCCATTAGTAACAAACCCCCAACAAACAATCGAAGCGAAGTGGAAAAAGAAAGGAGTTACGTTCTAAACTCCGTTTTTTTTAATGATCTAGTTTTCTTGGAAGACAAAGAAGTGTGATAAAGAGGAGTCCCGGGATAAAAGATGGAATATTCGATCAAACTAACTATTTGAGTTTGGGGTTTGTTCGTTCTTCGACGAGCCCTCTAAAAAAATATCAAAATAGGAAGGAAAAATGGATTTATTCCCCTGCTACTTGCTAAGCTAAAAGGGGTGGGATCTTTGATTGATCTTGATTTTTCTTTTACCCTCCTTCCTTAGGTTATTCGTACTGGGATACCTATACCAAAAGCTCAGCGTACAATTTGAATGAAATAGATTTTTCAACTTCACATTAGTAATTGCGGTTACACAAACAAAACCGAAGTCAGAAGGGGGATTTTTGAATCTGGAAAAGTATTCTATCAGGGAAATTCTGTTAATGTTAAATTCATTTTGTATTGTACAAGAAATGAATTCAATTTGGGTCTGTGCGCCCGAGAAACATATAGTCCTGTCCTCTATTCCATTCCATGAATTGGGAACAATCGAAAAAGCAGACTCAGTATCTCATGGAATCCGGACTAGAATGCTCTCAATAATTGTACTAAATATGTCTTTCTCTTACCAATCTGTAGGAGTTGAAATAATGAAAATCCCCCTATTTATTTGATGAGAAATGCGAAATGCCAAAGGAAAGAAAAAAGAACCCCCTTGGGAATGAAATTCTGCCCACTGTGCCCCCTTTGACAGAAAAGGGAGAGATGAATTGATGTACTTATTAGATCCGTCGGGACTGACGGGGCTCGAACCCGCAGCTTCCGCCTTGACAGGGCGGTGCTCTGACCAATTGAACTACAATCCCAGGGAAATAAGGGCTCTGGCCGAAAATTGGATTCTTTTTTATTCCTCTGTATCGGGTATTTCTGAAGGACAAGGGGGTTATACCATCTAATGGTAGATTGGTGAATTGTTGGGCCGAGCTGGATTTGAACCAGCGTAGACATATTGCCAACGAATTTACAGTCCGTCCCCATTAACCG